AATGTGAAAATTGTTATGGATTAAATTATAAGAAATTTTTGAAGTCCAAAATGAATATTTGTGAACAATGTGGATATCATTTGAAAATGCATAGTTCAGACCGAATCGAACTTTCGATTGATCCAGGGACTTGGAATCCTATGGATGAAGACATGGTTTCTCTGGATCCCATTGAATTTCATTCCGAGGAGGAACCTTATAAAGATCGTATTGATTCTTATCAAAGAAAGACAGGCTTAACTGAAGCTGTTCAAACAGGCACAGGTCGACTAAATGGCATTTCCATAGCAATTGGCGTTATGGATTTTCAGTTTATGGGGGGTAGTATGGGATCCGTAGTAGGCGAGAAAATCACCCGTTTAATCGAGTATGCTACCAAAAAATTATTACCTCTTATTCTAGTATGTGCTTCGGGAGGAGCACGGATGCAAGAAGGAAGTTTGAGCTTAATGCAAATGGCTAAAATATCTGCTGCTTTGTATGATTATCAATCCCATAAAAAGTTATTCTATGTATCAATCCTTACATCTCCCACTACGGGTGGGGTGACGGCTAGTTTTGGAATGCTGGGCGATATCATTATCGCCGAACCTAATGCATACATTGCATTCGCAGGTAAAAGAGTAATTGAACAAACATTGAATAAGACAGTACCCGAGGATTCCCAAGTGGCTGAATATTTATTCCATAAGGGCTTAGTCGATTTAATCGTACCACGTAATCCTTTAAAGGGTGTTCTGAGTGAGTTATTTAGGCTTCACTCCTTTTTTCCGTGGAAGTAAAACCGGATCCTAAATTCATTTCTTTTTTAGTTCTTTTTTTTCTTTGTAGCGAGCAAAACTAATAGATAGTTTATCGGAATCAAAGTCAAAATCCATTTTTCTTTTTATTTTTCTAAAGAATTCTCAAAAAAATTCTTTATTTCTGTGAAATTCCAATTAGGCACGAAAAAGAAACCGCGGGTCGTCTTTCTTTCTTGTTGCGTATGTATCGCGAATTCAAATAGAGAAAATCTAAAATATCGATATAGAGTATCTTTTCTTTCTACTCGAATCTCCTCCTAAGTCCCTATTTTTTTACTAAAAACTGGTGTTGTTGGATTGAATTCAAAATTATAACGGAATAGTTCCGAGATTCAATTTTGAAGAAATTCGTTATTTCGATTTTGATATTCATTTTAACTCTAAATAAAATTGAATATCAAAATTGGAATTGAATTCAATTTTCAGCCAAGACTGGATTCTCATCCATTTATTTATATCTTTCATATCGAAAGAGAAATAAGATAATATTGGATTGAATTAATTTCAATTTATTTAATCTCGTGAATTTCTCTATTTTCTATTTCATTATTTCATTTTGATTTCTAGTTGCTAATAATAGATAATAATATCTCTAAGAATTTGATTTCTATTCTATTAGTTGTATTATTATTTCTATTATATAGAATACTGACTTAGATATCCGAATTAGTATAGAATACTACTAAGAATTCGTATAAGATATGTTTATAGTAATACCAGGTCTAAATATTCAATCGAGGTACCCATTCTATGACAACTCTCAACAGCTTACCCTCTATTTTTGTGCCGTTAGTAGGACTAGTATTTCCGGCAATTGCAATGGCTTCTTTATTTCTTCATGTTCAAAAAAACAAGATTTCTTAGATCTGATGGGTTCAAATCTCATCCATTTTTTTCAACACTTAGAGATAGCTAATACAGATGTGCATTTAGTAAAGTATGTTATGGTATAACATAGGAGCATAAATGACGCAGATATTATATATCCGTAAATAGATGCTCAAAATATACAAACAATCAATATAGGGAAATAAATATTGAATTATTTGAAAATAGATTGGAAGCGAAGCAGAAGCAGATGCCTGAAACGGAAAGTCGATCCATCTCTATGTATGTAGATATTTCGCGAAGATCCTAAAAAGTGATATTCTTTTATTTTATACCTAACCCATTCGACGAATTACTCCGATTTTTTCTAAAGGAAAGGGTTACATGCGAATGGCATTAGTTGATGAGAGTTACTTCAGAAACAAAAGGGTTTTCCAATCCAATAAAAAAAAAATGCAACTAGATCTAATATGAGTTGGCGATTCGAACATATATGGATAGAACGTATAGTGGGGTCTCGAAAACTAAGTAATTTCTTCTGGGCCTTGATCCTTTTTTTAGGTTCATTAGGATTCGTCTTAGTTGGAACTTCCAGCTATCTCGGTAAGAATTTTATATCTTTAGTTCCATATCAGCAAATCATTTTTTTGCCACAAGGGATCGTGATGTCCTTCTACGGGATCGCGGGTCTCTTTATTAGTTCCTATTTGTGGTGCACAATTTCGTGGAATGTGGGGAGTGGCTATGATCGATTCGATTTAAACGAAGGAATAGTGTGTATTTTTCGTTGGGGATTTCCTGGGAAAAAGCGTCGTATCTTCCTACGATTCCGTATGAAGGATATTCAGTCGATCAGAATAGAAGTTAAAGAAGGCATTTATCCTCGTTGTATCCTTTATATGGAAATCAAAGGACAGGGAGCCATTCCATTGACGCGTACTGATGAGAATTTGACCCTGGGTGAAATTGAGCAAAAAGCTTCCAAATTGGCCTATTTTTTGCGCGTACCAATTGAAGTATTTTGAAATGAAATAGCAAATCAAAATACTTCTATAAATAAAAAAAGAAAAGGGGAGTTCTTTTAAGTCGAAATCGGAATACTATTCCTTGAAGTGTTTGTTTTCTTTTTTTAAGTCTCGCTTTAGCATTCATCGAGAACGCGAAGCAGTTTCAAATTGTATCAATTAGATTAAGATTTTTATTATTTCTTTTGACTCTTTCTTATTCTATATTCGTACTAGATTGATAATCGGAAATAAACAAAGATAGATTTCGGGGTTCGATGCCTTAGAATAGAACTTATGTTTAATAAAAACAGTAGATTGCAGCGCATAGATTCGAAGAATGAGACGAGTTCACAAAAATGAAAAACTGGAAAAAAAGAAAGCATTTCTCCCTTTTCTTGCTGTTATATCTATAGTATTTTTGCCTTGGGGGATTTCTCTTTCATTTAAGAAAAGTGTTGAATCTTGGGTTACTGATTGGTGGAATACTACACAATCCGAAACGTTTTTGACTGATATGCAAGAAAAGAGTATTCTAGAAGAATTCATCGAATTAGAAGAACTCTTACTATTGGACGAAATAATAAAAGAATACCCGGAAATAGGGTTGCAAAGGGCTCATATAGGAATCCACAAAGAAACGATCCAATTGATAAAGATAAACAATGAGGATCATATCCATACGATTTTGCACTTCTCGACAAATATAATCTGTTTCATTATTTTAAGTGCTTATTCAATTCTAGGTAATGAAGAACTTCTTATTCTTAACTCTTGGGTTCAAGAATTTCTATATAATTTAAGTGACACAATAAAAGCTTTTTCTATTCTTTTATTAACTGATTTATGTATCGGATTCCATTCGCCCCATGGTTGGGAACTACTGATTGGCTATGTCTACAAAGATTTTGGATTTGTTCATAATGAGAAAATTATATCTGGCCTTGTTTCTACTTTTCCAGTCATTATAGACACAATTTTCAAATATTGGATCTTCCATTATTTAAATCGTCTATCTCCATCACTTGTAGTGATTTATCATTCAATGAATGACTGATCCAACTCGAATATTTCTGACTTTGGACATAAGCAAAGCCTTTTACGACATACCCACTCCTTCGAACCTACGGGGATTTCCCCGCGAATATTTTTTATTCGCATAAAAGAATTTACGTAAATAGCAGACTTGTGGATAGGGAACTATCCGAGTGACCTACCTAATTTTATTGTAAAAATTTTTGGGATCAATGATTGGCCTATGCAAATAAAAAATAACCTTTTTTTTTCTTGGATCACGATAAAGAAAGAAATTATTCGATCTATTTCCGTATCATTTATGGTATATATCATCACTCACGCATCTATCTCAAATGCGTATCCCATTTTTGCTCAGCAGGGTTATGAAAATCCGCGCGAAGCAACCGGGCGTATTGTATGCGCCAATTGCCATTTAGCTAATAAGCCCGTGGAGATTGAGGTTCCGCAAGCAGTACTTCCTGATACTGTATTTGAAGCAGTTGTTCGAATTCCTTATGATACACAAGTGAAACAAGTTCTTGCTAATGGAAAAAGGGGGGGGTTGAATGTGGGTGCTGTTCTTATTTTACCGGAAGGATTTGAATTAGCACCCCCGGATCGTATTTCCCCCGAGATGAAAGAAAAGATAGGTAATCTTTCTTTTCAGAGCTATCGACCCACTAAAAAAAATATTCTTGTTATAGGCCCTATTCCTGGTCAGAAATATAGTGAAATAACTTTTCCTATTCTTTCCCCAGATCCCGCTAATAATAAAGATGTTCACTTCTTAAAATATCCCATCTATGTGGGGGGGAACAGAGGAAGGGGTCAAATTTATCCCGACGGGAACAAGAGTAACAATACAGTTTATAACGCTACAGCGGCTGGTAGAGTAAGTAAAATCATACGAAAAGAAAAGGGGGGATATGAAATAACTATAGCGGATACGTTAGATGGGCGTCAAGTGGTTGATATTATTCCTCCAGGGCCAGAGCTTCTCGTTTCAGAGGGCGAATCCATCAAACTTGATCAGCCATTAACGAGTAATCCTAATGTGGGTGGATTTGGTCAAGGGGATGCTGAAATAGTACTTCAAGATCCATTCCGTGTCCAAGGTCTTTTGTTCTTCCTGGCATCTGTTATTTTAGCACAAATCTTTTTGGTTCTAAAGAAGAAACAGTTTGAGAAGGTTCAATTATCCGAAATGAATTTTTAGATTTTATGCAAATTTCAACTTCGTAAAAGAAAAGGAATCCAATTCTTATTGGTGTTATGCCTGATCAAAAATTATGAACCCCTTTTTTGAGGAAATAAAACTGAACTTCAAAATAGAACTTACCTTAATGGG